TGACATTAGGCAAATAAAACGAATTTCGCCTTACGTAGATAATCAAATATAGAAAAGATAGATATATAGTTTAGTTTTTTATCTTTCTGCATCGCCCAAAATCTCATTTTCACTAAAAATCCTGGTTGTGTCGCATTCTAACAAATCTTTCGATAATTTGTAAGAAACCTTTTCAAATTAGAAGACAAGAACAAAACACAAAGAAATTAAGAAAAAAAATATATTTAATATTATAAAGTTGATTATCATAGGTATCTTTCGTGTAGAAAGATGAATAAGTCCATTCATTTAGTTCTACATTCCTTGGACTTAGTCTATATACTCACTTAGATATATAGATATTTATTACTTCTATAATAATAAAGACCAATTCATAATAATTACAATTTTTAATTATAATTATTGTAAAATATGATATAAAAAAATAATAACAGGTGCAAATAGTAAATTGAGGTACCCCATTTTATGACAACTTTCACTTTTCCCTCTATTTTTGTGCCTTTAGTAGGCCTAGTATTTCCGGCAATTGCAATGGCTTCTTTATTTCTTTATGTTCAAAAAAACAAGATTGTTTAGATCTGAGGGGACCCAATCTCATCCATTTTTTTTTTAACTTCTACTTGCTAGCATAACACAGATATTTATTTCTTTCGGAAAATGGAAATATGGTATGACATGTGATTTCTAAAGGAAAAAGCTATTATGCCTGCAGAAAATGATCTATGGGTAAATAAAATCCAGCTAGTTTCAAATAGAGCAGGATCGTTGGATACCTAAAGTTGGTGGATCCATCTGTAATATGTATATTTGGGATTTAAGTAAGGGTATGTTATTAGTTTAGATCTAACCAATTTGATAAATTACTCCTAAGGGTTCACATCAACTAGCACTAGTTCACATCAAACTAGTGCTAGTTTGATGAGAGTTCCTTCGGAAACAAAAAAAAGTAAAGTCAAAATAATTTGGGGTATTCTCTCAATTCCAATAAAATTTAATCGGATGAAGTATGAGTTGGCGATCAGAACATATATGGATAGAACTTATAACGGGGTCTCGAAAACTAAGTAATTTTTGCTGGGCCCTTATGGTTTTTTTAGGTTCATTAGGATTCTTATTAGTTGGAATTTCCAGTTATCTTGGTAGAAATTTGATATCTTTTGTTCCAGCTCAGCAAATTGTTTTTTTTCCACAAGGGCTCGTGATGTCTTTCTACGGGATCGCTGGTTTCTTTATTAGTTCCTATTTGTGGTGCACAATTTCCTGGAATGTAGGTAGTGGTTATGATCGATTCGATAGAAAGGAGGGAATAGTGTGTATTTTTCGTTGGGGATTTCCTGGAAAAAATCGTCGCATATTCCTCCGATTCCGTATAAAAGATATTCAGTCCATTAGAATAGAAGTTAAAGAGGGTATTTATGCTCGTCGTATCCTTTATATGGACATCAGAGGCCGGGGGGCTATTCCGTTGACCCGTACTGATGAGAATTTGACTTCACGAGAAATTGAACAAAAAGCCGCCGAATTGGCCTATTTTTTGCGCGTACCAATTGAAGTCTTTTGAGAAAAGGAAATGAAGAATAAATGCTTTCTCAGCAGGAGGGAAAAAATTCCTGTTTTTTATATAACATAATTTAACTGAAGTTTCGTCAAAACGTTCAGTCGAGCCAAAGCCGATATATATGGAACAACCCTAAAACAAAAATCCCTCCTTTGTGGTTTTTTATGCGTATCCAAATCCATGCAACTCAATTCAAACAAGTAACAAATTGAACTACTAGATTCAATTCATCGGATACATCAAATGATTTCGAAAAAAATAAATTCATCTTTTTTTTTTCAATATTTGTTGGAATTGATACTTTAGATGCAGATAAATCCTATCGTGTAAATTATTTCTGTCAATCGACCCTTTAATTTATCCTTTCTTTTGTGTTCCATTACTAATACTAACCAATAAAGGGTTTTCTTAATAATGATAACTGGTCTATTTTTGTCTTGTTTTACCACTCATTTTTTTTATCATCACAATATCTTTCTCTCAATTATTCTATTCTTGGATATGGGTAATCGTTGGAATTTTTTCAAAATATTCTATATTTTTATAGAAAAGGAATTCTTTCGTCTCAAAAGATGAATAATATTCATTTCTTAAAGTGTCTCCTTTAGGTCATTCATCGAAAGGAGACACTTTAAGAAATTTGATGAATTGAGAGATCTGGAAACAATATTTTTGATTATTTCTTGATTCGAATTCGAAGCGGAGTCGTAGTCTATTTTTGTATTCGTTCTAGATTCACACAAAATCACAAATAAAATAGATTCATAGGTTTGATACCTTGTCTAGAACTCATGGGTAAAAGAAATATTCGATCACATAGAGTCGACGAATGAAGTGGGTTAATTAATAATTCACAGACGAAAAATGGCAAAAAAAAAAGCATTCATTCCTCTTTTGTATCTTGCATCTATAGTGTTTTTGTCCTGTTGGATTTCTCTCTCATCATTTACTAAAAGTATGGAATCTTGGGTTACTAATAGGTCGAATACTGATCAATCCGAAATCTTTTTGAATGATATTCAAGAAAAAAGTATTTTAGAAAAGTTCATAGAATTAGAGGAAATCCTCTTCTTGGACGAACTGCTCAAGGAATACTCGGAAATACATCTACAAAAGCTTCCTATAGGAATCCACAAGGAAACGATACAATTAATCAAGATACACAATGAGGATCGTATCCATATGATTTTGCACTTCTCGACAAATATAATATGTTTTGCTATTCTAAGCGGTTATTCTATTTTAGGTAATGAAGAACTTGTTATTCTTAACTCTTGGGCTCAGGAATTCCTATATAACGTAAGCGATACAGTAAAAGCTTTTTCGATTCTTTTATTAACGGATTTATGTATCGGATTTCATTCAACCCACGGTTGGGAACTAATGATTAGTTCTGTCTACAAGGATTTTGGATTTGTTCATAATGATCAAATCATATCTGGTCTTGTTTCCACTTTTCCAGTTATTCTCGATACTATTTTAAAATATTGGATTTTCCGTTATTTAAATCGTGTATCTCCGTCACTTGTAGTTATTTATCATTCAATGAATGATTAATAAATGATCCACCGATATTAATCTAATCAAATTAGAATGTTTCTTAATGTGTAGTTCTACATAAGCATTAAAAACTTTCTACACGGGGGATTTTCATCCTATAGCATTCCAGTAAAATGATTCCAGTAAATAGCAAATCGTGGATAGGGAACTATACGAGCGACCTACCCAATTTATTGTAGAAATTTTCGGATCAATGATTAGACCATGCAAACTAGAAATACTTTTTCTCGGATAAAGGAACAGATTACTCGATCTATTTCCGTATCACTCATGATATATATCATGACTCGAACATCCATTTCAAGTGCATATCCCATTTTTGCGCAGCAGGGTTATGAAAATCCACGAGAAGCGACTGGGCGTATTGTATGTGCCAATTGCCATTTAGCTAATAAGCCCGTGGATATTGAGGTTCCACAAGCGGTACTTCCTGATACTGTATTTGAAGCAGTTGTTCGAATTCCTTATGATAAGCAAGTGAAACAAGTTCTTGCTAATGGTAAGAAAGGGGGTTTGAATGTAGGGGCTGTTCTTATTTTACCGGAGGGGTTTGAATTAGCTCCTTCCGATCGTATTTCTCCCAAGATGAAAGAAAAGATAGGCAATTTTTCTTTTCAGAGCTACCGCCCTAATCAAAAAAATATTCTTGTGATAGGGCCTATCCCTGGTCAGAAATATAGCGAAATCACCTTTCCTATTCTTTCCCCCGACCCCGCTACTAAGAAGGATGTTCACTTCTTAAAATATCCTATGTATGTAGGGGGAAATAGGGGAAGGGGTCAGATTTATCCCGACGGAAGCAAGAGTAACAATACAGTTTATAATGCTACAGGAGCGGGTATAGTAAGTAAAATCATACGAAAAGAAAAGGGGGGGTACGAAATAACCATAACAGATACGTCGGATGGAGGTCAAGTGGTTGATATTATCCCTCCTGGACCAGAACTTCTTGTTTCAGAAGGTGAATCCATCAGATTTGATCAACCATTAACGAGTAATCCTAATGTGGGTGGATTTGGTCAGGGAGATGCAGAAATAGTACTTCAAGATCCATTACGTGTCCAAGGTCTTTTATTCTTCTTGGCATCTGTTATTTTGGCACAAATCTTTTTGGTTCTTAAAAAGAAACAGTTCGAGAAGGTTCAATTGGCCGAAATGAATTTCTAGACTCCCCGATTTATCGACATCAAGTTCGTAAAAAGAAACAAATTATTGTTGTCGATTATGTATCATCAAAAAAAACTGAAATTCTGAAAAACCTTTTATTTACTTGTTTATACTATTTTTCTACGAGCTTCGGGGAATCTCTTGTACCGCATTCCTAGTCATATCATATTCATATATAGGTAGATCTTTTTTGAAGAAGACTATTTTATTTGACTTTACCACTGCTTTCTTTGTTTTTTTTAGCCAAATTGAATTCGTACGACTATGTTACTATATGCCGGATTAAAATTATCAATCTTATTCTATTTCAAATAGAATAAGATTGGGATAGATAGTCCCATAAGTAAGCGCGGAACTATAAATGCGGGCAACAAATAATTCTAGGAGGGATTATTTGTCTTCCTATTCTTCGACACAAGAATAGGGGTGGAGAAAATTCCCCTTCTTGTGTCGAAAGAGTAATGATTTTTGATCCTGTTCGTCAAAAATTCCTAGTCTTGGTGTCGGTTTTCAGATGTATCAGAACTTCCTTTTTTATTTATTACGTACAATAAAAATAAAGTAGTGGACAAACAAAAAAAAGGGGGGGGGAATCTCTTTTTTTTGATTAAATAGAAGTTCTTCACTGAACTTATAAAAAATTGAAATCTTTCTGAGATAAGAAAATAAAATATAAATTAGAAATAAAGTTAAGAGTATAGAAAAGTATTTGTAC